AATAAAGAAATGCATGTTAAATGTACCTATAATGGCGTTCAATTATCAGAAACAGAATTTCCCAAAAATTGGTTAACAGACGGTATTCAGATAAAGATTCTATTTCCTTTCTGTCTGAAACCTTGGCGAAGATCTAAAGTACGATCTCATCATAGAGATAGAGATCAGAAAATAAGCAAAAAGGAGAAAAAAGACAATTTTTGTTTTTTAACAATCTGGGGAAGGGAAGCAGAACTACCTTTTGGGTCTCCCCGAAAACGACCTTCTTTTTTTGAACCCATTTTTAACGAACTCGAAAAAAAAACGAGAAAAGCGAAAAGGCAATTTTTTCAAGTTATAAAGGTTTTCAAAGAAAGAAGAAAAGGTTTTATAAAAGTTTCAAAAGAAAAAACAAGACTAGTTATAAACCTAATAATGAAAGAACTTGAAAAAGTAAACCCCATTTTCTTATTGAAATTGAGAAAGGTAAAAGTATATGAATCGAATGAAAACGAAAAAGATTCCAATATAAATAATAAGATTATCCGAGAATCGACCATTCGAATTCGATCCGCGAATTGTGTAAATGAAAATTATTCACTCATAGAAACAAAAATGAAAGATCTTGCTAATAAGACAATCACAATTAGGACTCAAATAGAAGGAATCACAAAAGGAAAGAAAAAAATAGTTCGAGCTTGTGATGATAAAAGATCGGAATCGAAGAAGGATATTTGGCAAATATTCAAAAGAAAAAATATCCGAGTAATACGTAAATCACATTATTTTATGAAATCCTTCGTTGAAAAAATATACATGGATATATTACTATGTATCATTAAGATTCCAAGGATCAATGCACAACTTTTCTTTGAATCAACAAAAAAAATGATCAACAAATCCATTTCCAACGCTGAAACAAATCAAGAAGGAATTGAGAAAACAAATCAAAATACAATGAACTTTATTTCGACTATAAAAAATCCGTTTTCGAATTTTTCTAATACTAATATTAGTAATCAAAATGTTAGGAATAATAATTGTGACTTATCTTCTTTGTCTCAAGCCTATGTATTTTATAAATTATCACAAAATCAATTACTTAACAAGTATCATTTGAAATATGTACTTCAATATCACCACACCTATCCTTTTCTTAGGGATATAATCAAGAATTATTGTACGACACGAGGAATATTTGATTCCAAACCAAGGCAAAAAAAAATGCATAAGTCTGGAATGAATAAATGGAAAAATTGGTTAAGGGGTCATTATCAATACAATTTATCTCAGACCAAGTGGGATCACTTAGTACCGAAAAAATGGCGAAATAGAGTCAATCAATGTCGTACGATTCAAAAGAAAGACTCAATGAAATTCGATTTATATAAAAAAGAAAAAGACCAATTAATTCATTACACGAAACAAAATTACTATGCAGTGGACTCATCGATAAGTCAAAAAGAAAAATGGAAAAAACATTACGGATATGATCTTTTGTCATATAAATATATAAATTATGGGAATAGTAAGGACTCGTATATTTCTGGATCAACATTACAAATAGAGGACAAAAAAATTCCATATAATTTCAATACAAATACACTTAAATCCGAATCATTTTATAGATTGATAAGTATATCTATTAGTGATTATCTAGAAAAAAGATCTATTATTGATATGGACAAAAATATGGATAGAAAATTTTTTGATTGTAGAATTCTCCATTTTTGTCTTAGAAATAATATCGATATTGAGACCTGGGCCAATACGCATACCGGCACCAAGATTCATAAAAATGCTAAAACTGAAACTCAAAATTCTCAAAAATTTGAAAAAAAAGATCCTTTTTCTTTTACGATTCATCACAAAATCAACCTATCCAATCAAAAAAATATTTTTTTTGATTGGATAGGAATGAATCAAGAAAGGTTATATCATACCATATCAAATTTAGAACCTTGGTTTTTCCCAGAATTTGTACTACTTTTTGATGTGTATAAGATTAACCCGTGGATCATACCAATCAAATTACTTATTTTTAATTTGCATTTCTATGAAAAAAATATTAGTCAAAATGAAAAGAAAGAATATCTTGAATTAGAAAATGCCAACCCCCCCAAAAACAAACAACAAGGTCAAGGAGATTTTGTATCAGATCTACGAAAACAAAACAAAAAGAAAAATCTTGAAGAAGATTACACGGGAGCAGACATTAAAAAGGGTAGAAAGAAAAAACAATTCAAGAGCAAGAAAGAAGCAGAACTGGATTTCTTCCTGAAAAAATATTTTCTTTTTCAATTAAGATGGGATGATTCCTTGAATCAAAGAATGATCAATAATATCAAGGTATATTGTCTCCTACTTAGACTGATAGATCCAAGAGAAATTGCTATATCCTCAATTCAAAGAGGAGAGATGCATCTGGATGTAATGTTGATTCAGAAAGACCTAACTCTTACAGAATTGATAAAAAGAGGAATATTTATTATCGAACCAATTCGTTTATCTATGAAAAAGGATGGAAAATCTATTATATATCAAACCATAGGTATTTCATTGGTTGATAAGAATAAGCGCCAAACTAATGGAAAATGCATAATAAAAAGTGGATATGTTGAAAAAAAGAATTTTGATGGATCCATTGCACAACACAGCAATATGCTTGTGAATAGAAACAGAAATCATTTTGATTTCCTTGTTCCCGAAAATATTCTATCTCCCAGACGTCGTAGAGAATTTCGAATTTTAATTTGTTTCAATTCCCGGAATTGGAATGTTGTGAATCGAAATCCACTATTTTGCAATCAAAACAACATAAAAAACTGGGGACAATTTTTAAACGGGGAAAAGCATCTTAATACAGATGCAAATAAATTCATTAAATTCAAATCGTTTCTTTGGCCCAATTATCGATTAGAAGATTTAGCTTGTATGAATCGTTATTGGTTTGATACCAATAACGGTAGTCATTTCAGTATGTCAAGAATACATATGTATCCACGATTCAGAATTAGTTAATAGTATATTTCCTATATATCTATCGCATGCCATATTCGGTGGATAAAAACCGAAAGATATACACATACACCATGTTACATTCTGATAAATGTACCATCCCTTTCTATCCAAATCAAATTACAAATTTGATTTGGATAAAATTAATATAAATTTGAAGTAGTGTATATGAAGAAATCCCATTTTTTTTGTACTAGATTCAAATAACTGGAACTAACTGGTATAATAATAATAATTATTATTTTTCCTGATCGGTAAAATACACGGAAAAGAAAAAAATAGAAAAATTGGTTTTTTATGGTCAAAAATGCATTCATCTTAGCTATTCGACAAGAAAAAGAAAAAAACTGCGGATCTGTTGAATTTCAAGTATTCAGTTTTACGGATAAGATACGGAGACTCACTTCACATTTGGAATTACATAAAAGAGATTTTTTATCACAAAGGGGCCTACGGAAAATTCTGGGAAAACGTCAACGGCTACTGGATTATTTGTCAAATAAAAATAGAGTACGTTATAAGAAATTAATTGGTCAATTAGGTATTCGGGAGTCAAAAACTCGTTAATTTGAAGGTTGGTTTGCATTTTTTTCTTTAGTTATTAGTAGTTATTAAATTTTTCATTTTGATGAACTTCGTTTGATAAATTCATGGAATAATGAATTAAGGAAGAAAAGATATGACTGTACCGGCTACAAGAAAAGATCTCATGATAGTTAATATGGGTCCGCATCACCCATCAATGCATGGTGTTCTTCGACTAATCGTTATTCTTGATGGTGAAGATGTTATTGACTGTGAACCCGTATTGGGTTATTTACACAGAGGGATGGAAAAAATAGCAGAAAATCGAACAATTATACAATATTTGCCTTATGTAACACGGTGGGATTATTTAGCCACTATGTTCACAGAAGCAATAACAGTAAATGCACCAGAACGATTGGAAAGTGTTCAAGTACCTAAAAGAGCCAGTTACATTAGAGTCATTATGCTGGAATTGAGTCGTATAGCTTCTCATTTATTATGGCTTGGGCCCTTTATGGCGGATATCGGCGCACAGACTCCCTTTTTCTATATTTTCAGAGAAAGGGAATTGTTATATGATCTATTCGAAGCTGCTACGGGTATGCGAATGATGCATAATTATTTCCGTATTGGGGGGGTTGCTGCTGATCTTCCTTATGGCTGGATAGATAAATGTTTGGATTTCTGTGATTATTCTTTAACAGGAATTGCTGAATATCAAAAACTTATTACACGGAATCCCATTTTTTTGGAACGAGTTGAAGGAGTGGGCATTATTGGTGGAGAAGAAGCAATAAATTGGGGTTTATCAGGGCCGATGTTACGTGCTTCTGGAATACAATGGGATCTTCGTAAAGTTGATAGTTATGAGTGTTACAATAAATTCGATTGGGAAGTCCAATGGCAAAAAGAAGGAGATTCACTAGCTCGTTATTTAGTCCGAATCGGTGAAATGAAGGAATCTATAAAAATTATTCAACAGGCTCTAGAAGGAATTCCTGGGGGACCCTATGAAAATTTAGAAGTCCGGCGCTTTGATAGAGCAAAAAATTCCGAATGGACTAATTTTGAATATAGATTTATTACTAAAAAACTTTCACCCAATTTTGAATTGTCGAAACAAGAACTTTATGTAAGAGTAGAAGCCCCAAAAGGAGAATTAGGAATTTATTTGATAGGAGATAGTAGTGTTTTCCCCTGGAGATGGAAAATTCGGCCGCCTGGTTTTATCAATTTGCAAATTCTCCCTCAATTAGTTAAAAGAATGAAATTGGCCGATATCATGACGATACTAGGTAGTATAGATATCATTATGGGAGAAGTTGATCGTTGAAATGATAATTGATACGACAGAAGTAGAAGTACAAGCTATCAATTCTTTTTCTAGATTGGAATCCTTAAAAGAAGTTTATGGACTCATATGGATCTTTGTTCCCATTTTCACCCTTCTATTAGGAATCACAATAGGGGTCCTAGTAATTGTGTGGTTAGAAAGAGAAATATCCGCAGCAATACAACAACGTATTGGGCCTGAATATGCCGGTCCGTTGGGGATTCTTCAAGCTCTAGCAGATGGGACCAAATTACTTTTTAAAGAGGACCTACTTCCATCTAGAGGAGATATTCGTTTGTTTAGCGTGGGACCGTCTATAGCGGTCATATCAGTTCTACTAAGTTATTTAGTAATTCCTTTTGGATATCGCCTTATTTTAGCCGATCTCAGTATAGGTGTTTTTTTATGGATCTCCATTTCAAGTATTGCTCCTATTGGACTTCTTATGTCAGGATATGGATCGAACAATAAATATTCCTTTTTAGGTGGTCTACGGGCTGCTGCTCAATCTATTAGTTATGAAATACCATTAACTCTATGTGTATTATCAATATCTCTACGTGTGATTCGTTGGAACATGATTATTTTCCCTTCTCTCTAGAAATAAAGTAAAGAGGTTGAATATATTGAATGGATATTTTCATTTTTTATTCATCATTAGGGTTGATGAGTTAAACTAGATAGTTATATGAGTAAAATCAAACTGCTTATAAATTTGCAGTAAGAAGAGAAAATCTCATTCCCTATGTACAAGAATATAAACATAAGCAGTATATAAACTGTTTACCCCAAGATTAAGATTCTTTGACTAATTCTCATATCTTGAAGCGGGTACAAAAGATCAACGTATGGGGGTTCCACTACTTTTTTATATGTATTACCATACGGGGGATCAATCAAAAATCAGTGAACAGTTAGGAACACCAAGGTACACAAAGGATTAGTAATAGAGATAATATAAGGTATTAAAAAACGGTATTGTTATATAAAACTTTGGATAAAACGAATCATAATGGGGACTTTAAGTTGGTAGAAATGACCAAGCAGTACTTCCCCACGATTCCGATCTAGAGTATGCTCCTATTCACTGATTAAAGAAATGACTATCAAAAACGAATTAATCCTTTATTTTTTTTTTCAGAGTACCCTCCCTCTGAGAAAGAAGAACAGGAACAAAAGAAATAGAATTCAAAAATAGAATGAGAAAAATGAATAAATAATAATACAAAGGATCTTTATTTCTTATTTTCCCCATCCATATCTATACATAACATATAGAATTCTTATCATGAATTTTGAATTAATACCCAATTCTTTCTTTATCTTTATAGTTATTGATAGAACATATTTATTGATATAACGAGTATTTTATTAAAAGATTAAGTTATTACCAAACAAAGATAAATTAAAATTGTAATGGATAAGATCAATTCGGAAGCACCTTTTATATTTGAGCAGACGGAATTTCATTGGTCTAATTTTTGGCTTCCCGATGTATATTTACCATCCAAATAAGGACGGAGATAATATCGAGCAAGTTCTTACATTTATTTGTGGCCATAGAGGAGCCGTATGAAGCCGAAGTCTCATGTACGGTTTTGAAATAGCGATGCGAGCAGTGATGTTATTATCGACTATGATTATCTAACAGTTTAAGTACAGTTGATATAGTTGAGGCGCAGTCAAAATATGGATTTTGGGGGTGGAATCTGTGGCGTCAGCCTATCGGGTTTGTTGTTTTTCTAATTTCTTCTCTAGCAGAATGTGAAAGATTACCCTTCGATTTACCAGAAGCAGAGGAAGAATTAGTAGCAGGTTATCAAACGGAATATTCAGGTATCAAATACGCTTTATTTTACCTTGCTTCTTACCTAAATTTATTAGTTTCTTCATTATTTATAACAGTTCTTTACTTAGGTGGGTGGAATTTCTCTATTCCGTATATATCTATTCCTGAACTTTTCGGAATAAATCAAATGGATGGAGTCTTTGGAACGACAATTGGGATATTTATTACATTAGCTAAAGCTTATTTGTTTCTGTTCATTCCTATCGCAGCAAGATGGACTTTACCTAGAATGAGAATGGACCAGTTATTAAATCTTGGATGGAAATTTCTTTTACCTATTTCCCTGGGTAATCTATTATTGACAACTTCTTCCCAACTTGTTTCACTATAAATACTCTAAATAATAGAATAAGATAACGATATTCTAGATTCATAATTGATCTCAAACAAGAGAAAGAAACATCAATTTATTCACGGAGATCCACAATATGTTCCCTATGGTGACCGGGTTCATAAATTATGGTCAACAAACAATACGAGCAGCAAGGTACATTGGTCAAAGTTTCATAATTACCTTATCCCATACAAATCGTTTACCTGTAACTATTCAATATCCTTATGAAAAATCGATCACATCGGAGCGTTTCCGTGGTCGAATCCACTTTGAATTTGATAAATGTATTGCTTGTGAAGTATGTGTTCGTGTATGTCCCATAGATCTACCCGTTGTTGATTGGAAATTTGAAAAAAATATTAAAAAGAAACAATTGCTTAATTATAGTATTGATTTTGGGGTCTGTATATTTTGTGGTAACTGTGTCGAGTATTGTCCAACAAACTGTTTATCAATGACTGAAGAATATGAACTTTCTACGTATGATCGTCACGAATTGAATTATAATCAAATTGCTTTGGGTCGGTTACCAATGCCAGTAATTGGAGATTACACAATTCAAACAGTTATAAATTCGACTCAAATCAAAATAGACAAGGATAACCCCCTTGATTCAAGAACGGTTACTGATTACTAAGATTTCCTTTTGATATAAAGGATCCAAGCCGCTTTGGGGGGGTTGGTCAGAAATTACAAATAATAACTATTGATTGTTGAGAATCACTCTTTGTTTTAAACTGAGAATATGGTTTAGTGATGATTTTAAAATAGAAAATTCCAACTATTCTTTTCTTTTTTCTTTTAGATAAAAATAGAAAATAGATAAAAAGGAAAGTAGGATTGGCCAATAACTTTAATAACTTTATCTATATCTACATTAATCCATATTAAGATTGAATTCAATTGGGAACCCATCATATACAAAAAAAAAAAAATAAAGGTAACACCCTTTTCTTTCCTGGACTATTTAGTAAGGTCATGAAATATTTCGACTTATTTATCTGTTATACATAATGGATTTACCTGGACCAATACACGATATACTTTTAGTATTTCTGGGATCAGTTCTTATATTAGGAGGTCTAGGAGTAGTATTATTTACCAATCCAATTTATTCTGCCTTTTCGTTGGGATTGGTTCTTGTTTGTATATCCTTATTCTATATTCTATCAAACTCCTATTTTGTAGCTGCCGCACAGCTCCTTATTTATGTAGGAGCCATAAATGTCTTAATCATATTTGCTGTTATGTTCATGAATGGTTCAGAATATTCGAACGATTCCTATTTTTGGACTGTTGGAGATGGAGTCACTTCACTGGTTTGTATAAGTATTCTTTTTTCACTAATTACTACTATCTTAGATACGTCATGGTATGGAATTATTTGGACTACAAGATCAAATCAGATTATAGAACAGGACCTTATTAGTAACGTTCAACAAATTGGAATTCATTTATCAACAGATTTTTATCTTCCGTTTGAACTCATTTCTATAATTCTTTTAGTTTCTTTGATAGGTGCAATTACTATGGCTCGTCAATAAGAAATACTTAGAATTAATACAATTATTAGAAATTCAAAATCCAATGAAAAAGGGAAAGTTTTTCATTTAATCTACTTCTGATACCCTCTTTTTTCTGTAATTACTCGATTCTGGTCAATCAAATTGGTTGAATTGTTGTTCATATTGAAATGAATCGAGATTCATGAGGAGTTAGCCAATGATGTTTGAACATATACTTTTTTTGAGCGTCTACTTATTTTCTATCGGTATCTATGGATTGATCACAAGTCGAAACATGGTTAGAGCACTTATGTGTCTTGAGCTTATACTAAATTCGGTTAATATAAATCTCGTAACATTTTCTAATATATTTGATAGTCGCCAATTAAAAGGAGACATTTTCTCAATCTTTGTTATAGCCATTGCGGCTGCGGAAGCAGCTATTGGGCTAGCTATTGTTTCGTCGATTTATCGTAACAGAAAATCAACTCGTATCAATCAATCAAATTTGTTGAATAATTAGTCATAACTATCATATAAATATAAATAAAGACATAAATAATAAAATAATATAAATAAAATATAGATATAAATTCTTTCATTTTTTATTCTTTTTTTTATAGTAATATGTATAGTAATATATTTTTATATTACTATTGAAATAGTGATGATCTGTTGGCCAATGTCAATGTGAAGTTATATGTGTGACTTGTATAATCATGGTTGTTGAAACGGAAATCAAAGTATCTTGGTCCTTTCTCATGAACAGATTTAGAAATATATTGATTTTTAACATTAGATTTTTTGATAAACCATTGATTCGTCTGGTGTCTACAATACAATATAAATATATAATTCATTTCCTCCTGATTTTACTTTACCAGATCGAAAATTTTTTATGTTCAAAACTGGAATTTATAGACCCAATGTCACATTCAGTAAAAATTTATGATACATGTATAGGGTGTACTCAATGTGTACGAGCCTGCCCCACAGATGTATTGGAAATGATACCTTGGGACGGATGTAAAGCTAAGCAAATTGCTTCCGCGCCAAGAACCGAGGACTGTGTAGGTTGTAAGAGATGTGAATCCGCTTGTCCAACAGATTTTTTGAGTGTCCGTGTTTATTTATGGCATGAAACAACTCGCAGCATGGGTCTATCTTATTGATACGTTATAAAAAACTCCACTTGAATCATTTGATTCCTTTTTACCGACAAAAACCCGTACTCGAGAAAATATATTATTCCGAGCACGGGTTTTTTGGTCAAAATGCATCTTGTCTTTATCACGAGTTATTTCCCTTGGTTAACACTACTTGTAGTTTTGCCGATATTCGCGGGTTCTTCAATTTTCTTTCTTCCTCATAGGGGGAATAAGGTAATTAGGTGGTATACTATATGTATATGCTTATGGGAACTCCTTCTAACAACCTATGTGTTCTGTTATCATTTCCAATTGGATGATCCATTAATTCAATTGGAGGAGGATTTCAAATGGATAAATGTTTTTGATTTTCACTGGAGACTGGGAATCGATGGACTTTCCATAGGACCTATTTTACTGACAGGATTTATCACTACTTTAGCCACTTTAGCAGCTTGGCCTGTTACTCGAAATTCGCGATTGTTCTATTTCCTGATGTTAGCAATGTACAGTGGCCAAATAGGATTATTTTCTTCTCGAGACCTTTTACTTTTTTTTCTCATGTGGGAGTTAGAATTAATTCCTGTTTACTTACTTTTATCCATGTGGGGAGGAAAGAAACGTTTGTACTCAGCCACAAAGTTTATTTTGTACACTGCCGGGGGTTCCATTTTTCTCTTAATAGGAGTTCTAGGTATGGGTTTATATGGTTCCAATGAACCAATACTGGATTTTGAAAGATTAGCTAATCAGTCATATCCTGTGACATTAGAAATAATATTCTATTTGGGCTTCCTTATTGCTTATGCTGTCAAATCGCCGATTATACCCCTACATACATGGCTACCAGATACCCATGGGGAAGCACATTACAGTACATGTATGCTTCTAGCTGGAATCTTATTAAAAATGGGGGCATATGGATTGATTCGGATCAATATGGAATTATTACCGCACGCCCACTCTATATTTTCTCCCTGGTTGGTAATAATAGGGACAATACAAATAATCTATGCAGCTTCAACCTCTCTTGGTCAACGCAATTTAAAAAAGAGAATAGCCTATTCTTCTGTATCTCACATGGGTTTCATAATTATAGGAATTGGTTCTATAACCGACATGGGACTCAACGGAGCCGTTTTACAAATACTCTCTCATGGATTTATTGGTGCTGCACTTTTTTTCTTGGTAGGAACGAGTTGTGATAGAATACGTCTTGTTTATCTCGACGAAATGGGGGGGATATCGATCCCAATGCCAAAAATATTTACCATGTTTAGTAGTTTCTCGATGGCTTCTCTTGCATTGCCAGGAATGAGTGGTTTTGTTGCAGAATTAGTAGTATTTTTTGGAATAATTACCAGTCCAAAATATCTTTTAATGCCCAAAATACTAATTACCTTTGTAATGGCAATTGGAATGATATTAACTCCTATTTATTTATTATCTATGTTACGTCAGATGTTTTATGGATACAAACTATTCAATGTTCCAAACTCCAATTTTGTGGATTCTGGACCACGAGAACTATTTGTTTCAATCTGTATCTTTTTACCCGTAATAGGGATTGGTATTTATCCTGATTTTGTTCTTTCGCTATCAGTTGACAAGGTACAAACTATCCTATCTAATTATTTTCATAGATAGTTTTCATTAATCAGATAGAAAACAAAGTCTTAGCATTTTGAATTTGAAGATTTTTGAGCTGTACAACACAAAAAATAAAGTGAATTAGAATTATAATAAGATATATTCCGAGTTTTTGAGAACCATTTGAATCAAGGAATCATTCAAATGGTTCTCAAAAACCTGCATAAACTTTCCGTTACGTATTGTACGACGGTCCTATGTATTCCTCATGGAATTTGTTCAATTAGATGTTAATGTGAATGAACCATAACTATGTAGACCTATTCCTAATAGATTGATCCCAAAATAGCATATCCAAATTATAAGAAATCCTATAGACGCTACAAGTGACGAATTCGTACCTTGCAAACTTGGATTTGTTCTAGTATGTGAATAAATCGCAAATATGGTCCAAGTAATAAATGCCCAAGTTTCTTTGGGGTCCCAATTCCAATAAGATCCCCATGCCTCGTTAGCCCATACTGCTCCAGAAAGAATACCTATGGTTAAAAAGGTAAACCCTAAACTAATGACACGATAACTCCAATAATCCAAACGCTGAGTTAATTGATATTTGTAATAATTTTGAAATGGAACAAAAGAAGTGTGTTTAAAAACATTTTTTTTTTTGTTCAAGTATTCGATTTTGTCAAATAAAAATGACTTAATCTTAATTAAGAAAATTTTTATTTGACAAAAAATATCGATGTTTTTACGAAATGTAATGACTAGAAAAGCGACTGATAATAACGACCCACATAAAAGAGCTGCATAGCTCAATAACATCATACTTACGTGCATCATTAACCACTGAGATTGTAGAGCAGGTACTAATCTTGACGATTGATGCATTTCACTTGAAAGACCCGATGTGGCGAAACCTTGGGTAAAAATGGCACTTGGGGCGGTTATTGCGCTTAAATCATTTTTATGATTCCATATCTTAGAAATTAGATGAATAATGGAAAAACTCCACGAAAGGAAGATTAAAGACTCGTATAAATTACTTAATGGAAAATGTCTCGAAGAAATCCAACGAGTAACTAATAATCCTGTTATAGAAAAAAAAGTAACTATCATTCCTTTTTCCGACGAATCACGCAACCCTATGATTTCGTGTACTAATAGGGTCATCAAATGAATCGTAATCACAATTGAAATGATCGAAAAAGAGAGATGAGTTAATATATGTTCTAAAGTCACAAATATCATACATAAAAAAGGTCCCATTACAGAATGGAAATCGGGAATTAAATACATTATAGGATCCATTGTATCTTTTTTACAGTATGCCGCCACTCGGACTCGAACCGAGATGCTCTAGCACTGCTTCCTAAGAGCAGCGTGTCTACCGATTTCACCATAGCGGCTTACTTGAAATAATAATAGTCAATTCATGTTGAATCGTCTAGATCTAGATTCAAGGATTCAATATAGTTTAGGAAATATTAGAACTGATAAATAAGAGCTCTTTAAAATTCATCTTTGAATTTTCAATAATTTTGACTTAGGTTAGTATCATCGTAGGTTCCGTTTTAAGAATCCATTTTTACGTACTATCTGTATATTAAGTTCTCCCGGAACACTTGTAACTTGAAATACAAATTTGGTTTTCAGTCGAAACAGAAACTAAGAATTGTGAATTGTCCTCTTTTTATATTTTTTATTTATTTTGAATTGAATCCACGAAATCAGATAAATGAAAAACAAATGAAATTGTCAAAGAGATTTTTTTTCTAAACGAAAAAAAAAAAAATAAATAGGATTTCATATGTATCACAATTCAATTACTAAATTTAAGTAATTTTTCTAACAATTTGTATACTTTTCTTAGTATCATTAAGTATTAATTAATTAATTAAAATATATAATATAAAATGAATATAATAATATCAAATTAATATAATACTTTTTGTTGTTTGTTGTGTACATAATTTCTAAATAAAATTATGATAATATTTTATTTATGAAACCAACTTGGTCTTGAGTTAAGCATATAATAAAACAAAAGAGTTTCCGCATCCATCACAATTTTCTTTTCACAACGGAAAAATAGAATGAACAAAGATTTTTCCGTTGTGAAAAGAAAATGAATAGGAAAAAAACATCTCACGAATTAATAAATAGATTCTAATAAAAACTAGAATGAAAAAAAATAATGATACTTAGAACCGACAGATAGAGAAATTCTTATTCTACATATCATAGCAGCTAGTTCTAACTAATATTGTATTGAGTTCAATACATCAATACATTTAGTTAAAGGGAATTATTCATATTCCAAAATTGAAAATTCTTCTAGCCATGGAAATTCCGATTATTCCAAGATTTTCTTATTTGTTTGTCGCACAAAAAAACTTTTTGAATCTCCAGTAGAAACTGACTTTGCTAAAGAAAAAGCTTTTATTGCAGCTAAATATCCTTTTTTCTTCCAAATATTTCTACGAATACGTTTTTTTGATATAGAAGTACGTTTTTTTGGAACTGCCATTCAAAAAAAAAGAGTTACTCATTTTTATTGTTGTATGTGAAAGACATGTATTGCTCAAAATAGATCGTTCTTTTTAGTCATTTTCTATACTTAACTTAATTTCGTCGATAATCGTTTTTTCAGAACATACAATAAAAATATATTATTTATATATTTATATATAAATATATGTATGACATGCATGTCACATATATAACAATGTCACATATTAACACACTAGGCAAAAAAATAGAAGAAAAAAGGGGGGGGAAATTCGAAAAGGAATTTTTATGACTATTAGTTTGGAATTGAATAAGCTCATATTGCCGTGTCTATAATGAAAATTCAAACTTAAACTACAATTAGTGGTTAATATGTTAAACAAGACATTCTATTACCTAAGAAGGAGAACCTCAATTTTTAGTTATTTTTTTTTTTCAGTTCTATACGAAATAAAGAGTATTAGAATATTTCTGATACTTTCCAATTGGATTGGAATCCAATCAATTAGTTCCGCAATGAGTTAGGTAATTACTACAAATAAAATCACTAGAATAACTAGGTCTTTTTTTTTTAGTCTATTTATTGAGGCATACTATGATTTATATTCGACTGTTTTGGTATGATTGTTTTTACTTACTATACTATAGTATATGATATGATTACATATTGCCAGAATAGGATGGTAGTATAGTCGTAGAATGATTCAAAATCTCATATTTCCCATTTTTTTATTTTATTAACTATCTTTCTTTAGTTAATTCTTTAGTTAAAAGTGAAAGTTAATAACTAAGTAATTACTTTTATCTAGCTATTTGGTCATATCATTTGAATTGGAACTTTTGAATATTTCCAATATCTGAGAAAAGTCAGAATAATGAAAAATAAAAATAGTTGAGTTTTTCATATCTTTTTTTGTTGATTTTTTTATTGTTCCTTTCGAAAGCGATAAGAATTGATGAATCGGAAACAATTAAATTATAAGAAAAAAAATGAAAATTTGTTTTTTTTATGGAACATACATATAAATATGCATGGATAATACCCTTTCTTCCATTTCCAGTTACTATGTTAATAGGATTTGGACTTCTGCTTATTCCGACAGCAACAAAAAATATTCGTCGTATGTGGGCTTTTCCGAGTGTTTTGATGCTAAGTATAGCTATGGCATTTTCGGCCAATCTATCTATTCAGCAAATAAATGGAAATTTTATCTATCAATATCTATGGTCTTGGACCGTCAATAATGATTTTTCTTTAGAGTTCGGACACTTGATCGATCCACTTACTTCTATTATGTCAATATTAATTACTACTGTTGGAATTATGGTTCTTATTTATAGTGACAATTATATGTCTCACGATCAAGGATATTTGAGATTTTTTGCCTATATGAGTTTTTTCAATAGTTCTATGTTAGGATTAGTTACTAGTTCCAATTTGATACAAATTTATATTTTTTGGGAACTTGTAGGAATGTGTTCCTATTTATTAATAGGTTTTTGGTTCACACGACCGAGTGCGGCAAGTGCTTGCCAAAAAGCTTTTGTAACCAATCGTATAGGGGATTTTGGTTTATTATTAGGAATTTTAGGACTTTATTGGATAACTGGTAGTTTAGAATTTCGGGATTTGTTCGAAATAGTTAATAACTTGGTTCATCATAATGGAGTAAATTCCTTATTTGCTACTCTGTGTGCTTTTTTTTTATTCGTTGGTGCAGTTGCTAAATCCGCACAATTCCCCCTTCACATATGGTTACCTGATGCTATGGAAGGACCCACTCCCATTTCTGCTCTTATACATGCTGCTACTATGGTAGCAGCGGGAATTTTTCTTGTAGCTCGGCTTCTTCCTCTTTTCATAGTTATACCTTCCATAATGAATATAATTTCTTCAATAGGCGTAATAACAGTACTATTAGGAGCTACTTTGGCTCTTGCTCAAAGAGACATTAAAAGAAGTTTAGCTTACTCGACAATGTCTCAATTGGGTTATATTATGTTAGCTCTGGGTATAGGTTCTTATCGAGCCGCTTTATTCCATTTGATCACTCATGCCTATTCGAAAGCTTTATTGTTTTTGGGATCCGGATCAATTATTCATTCAATGGAACCCATTGTTGGATATTCACCAGATAAAAGTCAAAATATGGTTCTTATGGGCGGTTTAACAAAATATGTTCCAATTACAAGAATTACCTTTTTCTTAGGTACACTCTCCCTTTGTGGTATTCCGCCTCTTGCTTGTTTTTGGTCCAAAGATGAAATTCTTAACGATAGTTGGTTGTATTCACCAACTTTCGCAATAATAGCTTCCTTTACAGCGGGATTAACCGCATTTTATATGTTTCGGATGTATTTACTTACCTTTGATGGACATTTGCGCATTCATTTTCAAAATTACAGTAGCACTAAAAATAGTTCTTTCTATTCAATATCTTTATGGGGAAAAAAAGTGCCAAAAGCAGTCAATAGAAATTTACTTTTATCAACAATGAATAATAAGGTCTCCTTTTTTTCAAAGGATACATATCAAATTGATGATAATGGAAGAAATAGAATACGATACTTTAGTACTCACTTTAGAAATAAATATACTTACACCTATCCTCATGAGTCGGACAATACTATGTTATTTCCTCTGCTTGTATTGGTACTATTTACTTTATTCGTTGGATCAATCGGAATTCATTTTGATCAAGGAGTAATAGATTTTGATCTATTATCGAAATGGTTAACTCCGTCCACAAACTTTTTCCATCCAAATTTGAATGGTTCCTCAGATTGGTATGATTTTTTGAAAAATGCAGTTTTTTCGGTCAGTATAGCTCTTTTTGGATTATTTATAGCATCTATTTTATATGGATCTGTTTATTCATCTCTACCGAATTTGGACTTAGTCAATTTGTTTGTAAAGGGGGGCCCCAAGAGAATTCTCTTGGACCAAGTGGAAAATGTGATATACAATTGGTCATATAATCGTGGTTACATAGATATTTTTTATACTAGGATTTTTACTGTAGGTATAAGAGGATTAGCTGCACGAATTCAGTTTTTTGATAGACATATAATTGATGGAATTACAAACGGGGTCGGCGTTACCAGTTTCTTTATAGGGGAAGGGGTTAAATATATGGGAGGTGGACGAGTCTCTTCTTATCTATTCTTGTATTTATCTTATGTATCAATCTTTTTTTTCATTTTTCTCTTCTTTTTTTAAGTTAAGTTTTACCAATTCCAAATTATCTTGATGAGTATCAAGATAAAAATCCTCGTAGTCTGGGCTATCTTTGTCTTCTTCGTAAGTTGTTTCTACATCGTTTTCTTCTTTTCTTTCTCCCCTTTCTTCCGTTTCTTTCAGTTTCTTAGTGACAATAGGCGACGGCATTCTGCCTAAATAGTAGACACAGGTGATAAATAAGAGAATACTAAAGATTCGAGCCATAGAATTTCTCAATTCTGACACAAGGTACTTATTATTAGATCGAATCGAATGATTTTGCCGTATCCAGAATAATACCAAGCCAACCCATTTCATGAATAAAATGTGACCAATTAACCAACCAACAAAACTACTTGTTACAAATAACATCTTGTTGTTGCATCGAAACATATAAATGTTGACTAATCTGGCTAACGTTGAACTTGGTAAAATGAAATGGTTGAATAATTGAAAAATTAGATTATTTAGGAATACACATTGAA